TCGTCGTAACACTCATAATGATCAACTTTACGAAGATCCCATTGTATTCCGGAAGCTCGTAGCATTGGTCCCGACAAACCCCAATTTATTGCTTCCTCTCCACCAATAATGCCTACTCCTTCAACTCGTTCTAAAAAAATGGGATTGCGTGTAATAAGCTTTTGATATTCAGCAATTCCTGTTAAAAAATAATCGCAAAAATCCAAACATTTATCTATCCAGCCATGAGGTAAATCAGCAGTGACTCCTCCAATACGAAAAAAATTGTGCATCATTCGCATACCGGTGGCAGCTTCGAATAGGTCATATATCAATTCTCTTTCTCGAAAAATATAGAAAAAAGGAGTCTGTGCCCCAATATCTGCCATAAAAGGCCCGAGCCATAACAAATGTGAAGCTATCCGACTTAACTCCAACATAATGACTCTGATATAACTGGCCCTTTTAGGCACTTGAATATTGCTTAATTGCTCTGGCGCATTTACAGTTATTGCTTCTGTGAACATAGTAGCTAAATAATCCCAACGCGTTACATAAGGCAAATATTGTATAATTGTTCGATTTTCCGCAATTTTTTCCATACCTCTGTGTAAATAACCCAATATTGGTTCACAGTCAATAACATCTTCACCATCTAGAGTAACAATGAGTCGAAGAACACCATGCATTGATGGGTGGTGAGGTCCCATATTGACTATCATGAAGTCTTTTCTTGTAGATGGTACAGTCATAGGTTTTTCCTGATTCATTCTTCCATGAATTGCTGAAAGCGAAAAGAAGTTCATCAAACTTTAAACGAATAATTCAAACTAATTCTTCAAATTAACGAGTTTTTCTCTCTCGAATATCCAACTGTCCTATTAATTCTTTATAACGCGCTCTATTTTTTTTTGATAAATAAGTCAGCAACCGTTGACGTTTTCCCAGAATTTTCCGCAGACCTCTCTGAGATAAATAGTCTTTTTTGTGCAATTCCAAATGTGAAGTAAGTCTCCGTATCTTTTTGGTGAAACTAACTACTTGAAATTCAACAGATCCTCTGTTTTCTTTGTTTTCTTCTTGTTCTTGCAAAATAATTGAAATAAATGAATTTTTTACCATAAAAGAATTTCACACTCCCCTTTTTACAGATATTTATTTTATTGATCAGTAATAATAATGTCAGAAATTTTAATGTAGTATACACAATAATTATAATTTATTTATAGACTCCGGATTTTATCAATTAAGATTAATCAATCCGATTTTGGAGTTAATTTGGATAGTGATAGAAAAAGACGCTACCAAATAGTTTACTACGAAGATTCTGTTGATTAATTTATAGCTTTAATGGATGCGCCATTTCCTACGTCATTTGCTTAGTATTGCAGTATACTAGACTGGGGTGTAAGACAGCGCATATGTCCATATGGTTGCTTGCATATAACATCAATATATACAGATACCGGACAGAAGAAAAAATGAAAAATATGATTGATAGAACAAGATAATATATAGGAAACTCAAAATTTTAAATCATGGATACATATATATCCTTAACATACTCAAGCGACTCCCATTATTGGTATCAAACCAATAGCGATTCATACAAGCTAAATCTTCTAATCGATAATTAGGCCAAAAAAAGAACTTTAATTTCATTAATTCATTTTTTTTTCTGTCAAAATGTTTACTTTCATCCAAAAATTGACTCCAGTTTTTTATCTTGTTTTCCTTGCAAAATACTGTATTTCTATGCACACCATTCCTAGTCTTTAAATTCAAATTGAAAGAAATTAGAATTCTCAATTCTCTACGACGTCTAGACGATAAAATTTTTTCAGGAACAAGCAAATCATAATTCTTTTTGTCTCTATTTAGAGTTTTTCTTTTATGTCTTGGAATGGATTCATCAAAATTATTCTTAGCAACATTTTTTGGTTTTCGATATCTTTGATTACTTTGGTGCTTATTTTTATGAACCAATGAAATACCTATGATTTGATACATAAAAAACTGTCCGTCATTTTTTACAGATAGACGGGCACGTTCCATAATTAATACTCTTTTTTCCATTAATTCTGTAAGATCCAAACGCCCAAACATTCTATCCAGATCCATTTCTTTCCTTTTAATACAGGATAGAACAATTTTTCTTACTTTTCTCAGGTTAAGCAGGAGACCGTATACCGGGATATCATCTATCATTTTTTGATTCAATTTACTCCCACGTCCATCCCATTGTAATTGAAAGGGAAAATCTCCTGTAAGGACGATTCTTAGTTTTCGGATCGGTCGTAAAAAAAATTCTTCAATATTAATATTGTTTTGATTCTTTAATTTAAAATATTGTTTTGAATTTGATGGGCTAAAATTTAAAAAATCCTCATCCTTTTTTTGATTTCCAAAAAAATCCTCATCCTTTTTTTGATTTCCAAAAAAATACTCATCCTCTTCTTCCTTTACATCCTCATCCTCTTCTTCCTTTACATCCTCATCCTCTTCTTCCTTTACATTGATATTTTTATTTTCACTAAAATTTGGATTTATATTCAAATTAAAAAGAAGTAATTTGCTTGGGATAAACCAAGGTTTCTTTTTATATTTATCATAAAGTATCACAAACTCTGGAAAGAAAACAACTTTCGGAGTCGATGTGAATCGATTTAAGATTAAGATTTTTTCATTCATTCCCATCCAATCAAAAAACATTACCATCCAATCAAAAAAGACCCTTTTGTATTTGTAATTGATTTCGGAATTTGAATGAATCGGAAGATAAAAAAGACCATTATTATGAATTTTATCCATTTTTTGGTCCGTATTAGGTTTAGGTTCAGCCTTAATATTTTTTTTAATTTTACAAAACAAATATTTTCTATCTGGATTTTTTTCCATATATATAATATAACTATAACTTTTTCCTAGATAATTATTCATAGGAATATTCTTGAGTATGTTAAAAAATTTTTCTTTATTTCTGTTGGAATTTTCTTGGTTCTTATTTGTTTCTAATGATGATCTATAAATATAGGAGTTCTTCTTAGTTTCAGAATGAATATAGTTATATGATAAAATATCATATCTATAGTTTTTTTGAAAATTCTCCTCTTTATTTGGTAATAAATATATTTTCGAATTTTGTTTTTTTTTGTAATCAACTAATTGGTCTTTTTCATAGGAATACCATTTGTTTAAATCTTTATTTTGAGACGTATGGGATTGATTGATTCCATTTCTCCATTTTTGTGGGACTAATCTAGACCATGTAATCTGAGATAAATCGTATTGATAATCACCTCTTAACCAGTTTTTCCATGGATTCATTCCATAATTTGGAAGTTTCTTATGTTTTAATTCGGAATGAAATATTCCTTGTCTTCCAAAAAAATCCTTTATTTCAGTCTTAAGAAAAAAAGACGGTCGATTATATTGAAGAATAGATCTTAACTTATTAAAGTTAATAACTTGGCTTTGTGATAATTTAAAAAATACATAGTTTTGTGACAAGTAAGATAAGTCAAAAAAAATATGGGGCTTCTCTTTACTATTTATAAGATTATCAAAAGCCCTTTTTATAGTCATAGGCCAAATAAAGTCAATTTTATTTTGTTTTGTTTTATTAATGCTTTCTTGATTTGTTTCATTATTGTAAATGTATTTATCAAGAATTTTTTTTGTTGATGCGATAAGAAGTTGTAGAGCGATTCTGCGCATATTAATGATACATAGAAAGATATCTATGTATATTTTTTCAATGAAAAATTTAACTATTAATTGAATATTTTTTCTTTTAAATAGTTTCCCATTTTTTGGCGGTGATTCTCCATTATTATTATTATTTTGATTTTTTTTTATTCCTGGCCTTCCTTTTTTTTTCTCTTTTTTCATTATTTCTATTTGATTTCTGATTGTGCTTCTTCTATCAATCCTATTTTGCATTTCTTCTTCCGCCTGTGAATAATTTGTCCAATCTGTAGATCGAATTTGACTAACTGATTCATTAATTATCTGATTGCTGATTATAGAATCCTTTTCTTTTTTAGTTTCACTTGATTCATATATTTCTTCATATATTTCTCTCGGTATAAATAATGGAATTGTCTTTCCTTCGAAAAGTTGTTTTATTATTCGTTTTACAAATAAGAATGCTTTTGCTTTTTTCTTTGTTATTTTTTTAAAAACTCTTCGAACTCTAAAATTCAATTTTTTGAGTTCGACTTTAAAGTCTATATCTTTCAAAATGGGTTCAAAAAAGGAAGGTGTTTTTCGAGGAGGACCAAAAGGATATTCCATTTCCATTCCGAAAACTGTTAAAAAACAAGAATCAAAATCATCTTGTTTCTTTAGATCTCTTTTAGAGAGTCGTCGCTTAGAGCTGTGCCAAGGTTTCAAATGAAAAGGATATAGGATTTTTATCTGAAAACCTTCTTTTAACCAATTTTTAGGAAAATTTTTTCTGTAGAATTGAATACCATCCAAGCTGCATCTTAAATAAATTTCTCTATTCCAATCTTGGAAATCCTCATACCATTCCGGAGATTGCCCTAATAAAATACGGCCAATATTCTTAGCTATTATTAATAAGGGTAATTTAATATATTTTCTAAAAATTGCTTGAGCTATTAACAGAATACTTCTTGTTTTTTGTTTATGTGGAATGTTCTCCCATATTTCTACTCCCGTTTCCTGGTAGTTTTTTTTTATTTCAAATTCGTGATCTGAAATTTCTAATTCTGACTTTATAGCCAACCAATCTCTAATATTAGAAAAAAGTTTCATTAGGTCGGATATAGGAAAAGGAAAATTTTCCATTTTTTCGAAAAAAAGCGGGGAATGGGCATTTCCTAGAGACGGTCCCCAAATAACCACTTTACGCCTTTGAGTGCGCATAGATCCTTTGATTACGGCTCGACGAAAATCTGGTTCTTCCAAATAACTTATAAAACCCGAATCTCTATTCAATTTTACAAAAAAATTATAATCGTCGCCATAAGACTTCTTAAAACTTTTGAAAGTTA